TTATATTGATCAATCATAGAATAAAAATTATGATTCCGTCCAATTAAGCTTCCTTCCTATAAATCCGGAAGTTCTTCTCAGATACAAGGAAATGATTCAATTCCATAGCCAAAGATCGTAGTTCTCGAACGAGCAATCGAAAAGATTCTGGAGCGTCCACAGGTTTTGGTATTGTTCCTCCAATGATCGTAGTCGCGAGTACTGCTTGGCGAGCTTTAATATGATCAGATTTATAAGTAAGCATCTCTTGCAAAATATGAGCAACACCAAATCCCTCAAGGGCCCAAACCTCCATCTCACCTACGCGTTGTCCTCCTTGTTTAGCCCTTCCTCTAAGGGGTTGTTGCGTAACAAGTGCATAATGCCCGCTGGAACGCCCATGTATTTTATCATCAACTTGATGAATTAATTTCAAGATATAAGGCTTTCCTATTATAACAGGCTGTTCAAAAGGATTCCCTGTTCTTCCATCAAATATTCTGCTTTTGCCCGGATACTCGGGTTCAAATATCCACGGATTCGATGTTTTTTTACTGGCTTCATATAATTCAGAAAATACTAGTTTTCTCGAAGCCTCTTGCTCATATCTCTCATCGAAAGGTGCTATTCGATAATGTCTATCTAGCATATCCCCCGCTAATCCGAGTGAGCACTCAAATATCTGTCCTACATTCATTCGTGAGGGCACCCCTAATGGATTGAAGACCATATCAACGGGTCTTCCATCTTGCAAATAAGGCATATCCTGTCTAGACAAAATTTTTGAAACGATACCCTTATTTCCATGTCTCCCGGCCACTTTATCACCTACTTTGATTTCACGTTTCTGTAAAATATATATACGAATAGTTTCTGGATTATAATTAGAACCCCTCTTTTTTTGGATCCATCTCACATCAATAACCCGACCCCTACCGCCTATAGGTAGTTTTAGACAAGTTTCCTTTGAGGAGGATACCTGAATTCCAAGTATAGCTCGTAATAATCTATCTTCCGGGGCATACGAGGATTCTTGCACCATTTGAGGCGTTAATTTACCCACTAAAATATCACCCGTCTCTACCCAAGATCCCAGGATCACAATTCCATTTTTGTCTAAATTTCGGAGTAAATGGGCTTCTAGGTGTGGAATTTCCTTAGTAATTTTTTCAGGACCATGGCTTGTCACATGAGTCTGAATTTCATATTTCCGTATGTGAAAAGAAGTATAAATATCTTCATAGACCAGACGCTCACTAATGAGTACAGCATCCTCAGAATTGTAACCTTCCCATGGCATATAAACTACTAATATGTTTTTTCCCAAAGCGAGTTCGCCGCAAATTGTAGCAGCACCGTCCGCTAAAATTTGTCCCCTTTTAATGCATTTACCTCGCTGAACCTGAGGTTTTTGATGCATGCAAGTATTTTTGTTGGAACCTTGATACATAACCAATGGGATGTTTAGAGTATCCCCATTCCCCAATAGAATGATCTTGTCAGTATCGGTATAAATGATCTTTCCCTCGTGTTCGGCTATAGCGGAAGCCCCTGAATCCAAGGCCACTTGACGTTCCAATCCAGTTCCCACAATGCACTTTTCGGACCGAGAAAGCGGAACTGCTTGACGTTGCATATTAGAACTCATTAAAGCTCGATTCGCATCATTATTCTCGATAAAAGGAATCAGGGAAGCTCCAAGAGAAAAATATTGAAAAGGGAAAATACTTCGAAGATTAACCTGTTCCCATGCAATAGTCAGAAATTCTTGACGGTATCGCGCTGGAACAATCTGTTCCTCCCGAATACCTCGATTCAGTGCCAAAGAATTTCCTGTAGTTACCATATAGTATTCATCTCTACTTGGTGATAAAAAAAGCATCCGTATTCTTTTTGATCTCTCAGAAATCTCATAAAATGGACTTTCTATAGACCCCCAATGACCAATCCTCGCATGAATTGCTAGGGATCCAATAAGTCCAACATTGATTCCTTCAGACGTGTCAATTGGACAAATGCGTCCATAGTGACTAGGATGGATATCTCGTATCCGAAAACTAGCAGTTCGCCCCGTCAATCCTCCGGGGCCCAAATAACTCAATTTTCTACCATGAACTATTTGGGTCAATGGATTGGTTCGATCCAGAACTTGAGATAATGGATGTAATCCAAAAAAAGATTCAAAAGTGGTTGTTGGTGGAGTTGAAGTCACCAAATTCTGAGGAGTCGGTATCAATTTAAGTCTAATTGCTCCACATATGGTTCCTCTAACCATATTTTCTAAACGAACCAGAGCCAATCCGAATTGATCTTGTAAGAGATCTGCTACGGAACGAATACGTTTATTTTTCAAATGATTCATATCGTCAAGTGTACCCATTCCAAATTTCATTCCAATCAAATGATCCGCAGCTGCCAATATATCTCGCGGTAACAAAAATGTATTGTTTTGAGGTATATCAAGATTCAGCCTTCGGTTCATATTTCGTCGACCAATCCTTCCTAATTCACATCTTTGTTGAAAAAATTTTTTTTGTAATTCTTTGCACAAAGATTCAGAAAATACTGGATCTCCGCCTACACAAGCAAATTGTTGATAAAACTCCAAAATAGCATTCTCTTTTGACCCAATTTTTTTTTTCTCCTTATCATTCATCAGGAAAGACAAGAAAATTTCAGGATAGCAAACATTCTCGAGAATTTCGCTTAAATTCGAACCCATAGCTGATAATAGAACTAGAATAGATATTTTCTGTTTCCTACTCACACGAGCCCATATCCTTGCTTTTCTATCAATCTCTAATTCTAATCTTCCCCCCCAATCCGATATTATGGTGCCAGTATAGACCAAAATTCCGTTATGGTCCAATTCTGACCGGTAATAGATACCAGGGCTTTGCAATATTTGATTGATTACAATTCTATATATTCCATTTGCTATAGAAGTTCCCAGAGAGTTCATTAGAGGAATGTTTCCAATAAAAATGGTTTGTTCTTGGATATCCTTACTGCTTTTCCAAATTAATCCTGCGGATACATATAATTCAGAGGAATAAGTAAGTGATTCATATACAGCATCTTTTTCTTTTATCAAGGGTTCTACCAATTGGTATGTTTCCGCAAATAATTGAAATTCAATTTCTTGATCCGGATCTTCAATTTTTGGAAACTTATAAAGTTCTTCTCTTAAGCCCCGATCAATGAACCTACAAAACCCTTCAAATTGTATCTGATTCAACTCGGGTATTGTAGACATTCCCGCATTTTCACCCCCAATCATTTTATTTTCAATTTCCCCTTTCTATTTTATAGAAAATATCCCACGATTTGCTGTCTCATTCTTCATCGAATCACATGAATAGATTTAACAATAATGGAATTTATGTTCTTTTTACTGAATCACATGAAATTTTTTTTAACTAACTCCGTATATGAAATACCTGTTATGAAAAGAGGAAAAAAAATAAAATGAATCGAATTTTATACTCAAATTGGAATTTGCAACAAAACAAACAGATAGAATCTAAATTCTAAATGGAAAGGAATTCAAAAAATCCACCTATAATTCTGGTTTTTTTAAGAATATCAAAACAAAAAAAAATGGATTCCATTTCTAACATTATTATGTTATGATATTACATATTTCAATTCGATTGGATACCAGAAAAAAAAAATCAACTCGGGATTTGCTCTGCTCGATAAATACCTAATCTAATAATCCGAAACAATATAGAATTGATTTTTTTAGCACTTAACCCCTTTTCAAAATTGTTAAAAAAATAATTAGAATTCGCAGAGACGAGAGATTTTTTTTACCCCCCCCTTTTTTTATTTGAGAATACGATTGGAGTGCGTAATAAAGCTTTGTATTTATTAAACATGCACAAATCTAACTCTCGCTATAGCTATCTATATATATGTCTCTTACTTTATGGCGGTCCTATTCGTTCGGGACAGAGCATGTTGTGGTAATTTTAGATTTTCTATTCAATTTATTTAATGAAAAAAATTGTTAAAAAAAATGGGAGCACGAGAATTTTATTATAAATTCTCTAGAGTATACCTATTCCATACGGAATATGGATAAGATACCCGATTAGATATTATCTGTGTAACAATTAATATTTATGTTCTGGGGTTTACATATACTGACAGTTGCTGTTATAATTGAAATGGAGAAGGGTTTTTTTTTTCAATAAAAAGAGCAATATTGATTAATTATGTATCAAATTGGATTTTCTTATCTCATAAAGACAAAACACCATATTCTCGATTCAAATTCAAGAATCGTTCAGGAATTTATGGTTAACGGTTCCATTTTGTCCTTCCTTTTTTGCGTTTGTCGCTGAAGGTGCACGTGTTTTTGTTTTTTCAATAAAAAGAGGGGGGGGTATTCTCAGATATTTTTTTTATAGTTTTGGCGGCATGGCCGAGCGGTAAGGCGGGGGACTGCAAATCCTTTTTCCCCAGTTCAAATCCGGGTGTCGCCTCTGATCGACAAGAGAATTGAACTAGTTTATTCCGTTTTGTTGATAGAAAAACTTGCATTTTTTTTACAGTAGAAGCAAAGCGGGAGAGGATAAAAGAACTCTTGAGACTTCTTTGATTCTAAATTCTAAGCATGGGGGGGGGGGGGGGTTGCTCCCTAAAATGCTGTAAATCTTTGCGTCACGGACTCAAGGAAAGATTCTAGTAGTGAAAAGGAATCGATAAATCTTGAGATGATAGTCCCTTTACTCCATTACTACTGTAGTGTCCGTCTACTGACCGGGTCTTGAATTAGATTGGATAGGGATAGGTCAGACAGAGAATCTAATTCCATTTTTAGTTGGGGAAGGGGCAGAAGAAACCTTGCATACAGACTCATGAAAGTCTATGAGCGTTCCGGCAGTTATTCAATATTAGTTAGATTGAATAGCTAATTGGGTTTCTTTTTTTTTTTTTAATAGTTCTTTTTTTAATATGATATTCTTATTTAATAAAATAAATTGAATTAATTAATCTTTTTTAATCTTTTTTATTCTAATAGAATAAAAAAGATTAAAAAAGAAAAGATTTCTTTTCGGTAACCGCTAGTCAAAGAAATAGTTTCTTTAATAGGCTTTCTTCTGATTTGATTGTTTTAGAGAATGAATCGGGAGACAGTAAGGATTACTCAAATGGAAATAAGAGTAATCTGTCTTGATTCTATATATATATTCTACCTTTTAATAAAATGATAGGAAACAAAAGAAAAACATAGGTCTTTGTATTCCTACCTGTTAGTAACAAAAATTTCCTTAATACTTCCAAGGAAGTTTCCGGATATTTTGTTTATCCGTAATGTTTTCCGATTCTACTAGAAATCAGATAAAAACTTGTTAGACGTTCTTTCTAATTGGATTTATTGGATTGTTTCGTGTTAATAGTGTTAGGCCAGAATAGAATCCCTTTTTGACTCTGTACCAGCGATTCCACTATTATTATGGTTTATAGTATTATTAGTTATTAATACAATACAAAAACAAAAAAAAGAAAATAAAACCAGAAGAATTAGTTAACAATACTGAAATAATTCCTTCATATTGATATTGTTGATACAGATAGGAGAAAAAATCGACATGGATATAGTAAGTCTTGCTTGGGCTGCTTTAATGGTAGTTTTTACATTTTCCCTTTCTCTCGTAGTATGGGGAAGAAGTGGACTTTAAAGGTCCTACTAATTGAGTTAAGGGATCAAACTGTATCAATTGTTTTATAGCTGGGTTCTGAAATTTTTTATACTATTGAATTTCAGTATTTGTATTTAATTAATACCAATTAATTGAATTCAAATATATCTGCATTTCGGAAGTCTGTCTATTGTATTCGAGTGGTGTAATGTATTCTATGCATAATATAGAAATACAAAATACTCTTTCAATCAAACAAATATTTGAATTATTCCCATGTTCGTGTCAAGGGGATAAAAAAAAAATAGGAAATGGATTCCTATTCCAACCGAATTCTTCCTAAGATTTATATTTAGATGAACTGGCTCTTACCAAAGTTATATATCGAAAATGAGGAACCACGGAAACCCCCTCTAACACTCCTTTTCTTTTTTCAAAAAAGAGAGAACTATATATATATTTCTGTTATTGGTTATTAAGCGGATACACAAGTTCGATAGGAAAAAAAATCGACATAGGAGTTGTCTAATGGGATACTACACATAATAAGATGTTGGCGTTGCCTTAGGCGAATACCATATTACGTATTTACCTTACCACTTGCTTGTTTTATTTTTTTATTTGTATTTTTGTTTTTGGTTCGAAATTGGATTTATGCTTTCTTTATTGAACTCATTTGCAATCATGGTTCAAATGTTAAAAATGGGTTGGGTTTTACCACCAATCTTTTCGAAATACGGAAAAAGCTTCTCATCGAAACCCCGGATCATCTGTTAACTATTTAATAACAACTATTTAATCAATTACTTCTTGGAAATGCTAAAAAGATTACTTGATTTTTTTATATGATACCGGGATTGGTATTGAAAAGAATCATAAATCCATAAATTCGAATAGGAAGAATAAGAGTTGCTTTTGGATTATTACAGATGATTGATTGGAACCAATACAAATCAAATAGATGAACCAAAGAAGAAAATTGGGATACTATGCTATGTACATTACATATAATGTAATTGAGATTCTATAATATAGAAATAAGAAGATATATATGAAGTGGATATATCCATATTATTTTATAGAGTAAAACTTTTTACACTACAATAATAGATGGATAATATGGTAGAAAGAAATCAAATCGATTTCTTTCTACCATACTATCCGGATTTCATAGGATTCTGTTGATTCTAGTCCGATTATTTCATTTAAACCTTAAGACCAAAAATGGAATCTTTTTTTTCATTGCATTGACATGAATTAAGAAATCATGTTTGTTTAAGTAAAATTAGTCACTTTGACTTACCGTTTTTACGTAAATTATAAGTAAAAAGGCAGTAGGAACTAGAATGAACAGTGCAGTAGCAATAAATGCGAGAATATTTACTTCCATAATCTCTATGCTTTATTTCTCTTTAATTTCCAATAAATAACTCGGGATTTAATCCCATAGAGATGATAAATCTTTCGTCGGTAAATTCAATGGTATAAATTACATCTCGATGATATCAAATGGGGATCAATATCATGAATAACAATATCTGAGCTATCAAACAAATCGATTCATCGTCGAGAATTGAATAGTATAACATAGGAAGATCTTTTATCCATACCAAATTCCAAAAATGTTGTTTCCGATGCAATCAAAAATTCCGTTTCTTTTTTTTTTTTTTTACCTTAACTTTAAGATAAAGGTTCCGACGAAGAAAGAAAAAAAAAAGAGGGATCACTGTTAGGAATGATATTTTTTTTGTTAATTTTATTGTTATTTTGATTCCCTTTCACACACGAAATGAATTGATGTCTTTTTTTTGGATTTGTATCCATCGGGACTGACGGGGCTCGAACCCGCAGCTTCCGCCTTGACAGGGCGGTGCTCTGACCAATTGAACTACAATCCCAGGGAAAAGGGCGTACAGCATAGATATTCTTATGATTTCATTCAAACCCTTTCTTTTTCGATTTTAGATTAGAGAATCATTTTGCTGTAACTGACAGAGGCGGGACTTATATATATATTATTGATATATATCAATACGCACTTTATTTAGAGAGATCGACACGGATTACGAGTAATCCGTTCGTTATTGCCAAATCAATTGAAAAATGAATCAATCATCAATAAAAAACAAAGACTCTTTTTTATTTACTTTAATCTTTTACTTTAATCCTTTCCTTCTACTTTATACTTAGAGATCCTGATATATCAAGATTCGAACTTCCGAAATATATTTATATATATATATATTTATATATGTAATGTAATATGGTACGGAAAAAAAGAGCGCTAGATATTTATCATATTTTCTTCCGTATCCGAGCACATCGGCCATTTCCGGAGAACAACAAATGGGTTATTTCATTTCATGGTGGATCGGCAAATTATTGGGCCGAGCTGGATTTGAACCAGCGTAGACATATTGCCAACGAATTTACAGTCCGTCCCCATTAACCGCTCGGGCATCGACCCAGGAAGAATCAATTTAAGTCTTTTTTTATAATCCATGATCAACTTCCTTTCGTAGTACCCTACCCCCAGGGGAAGTCGAATCCCCGTTGCCTCCTTGAAAGAGAGATGTCCTGGACCACTAGACGATGGGGGCCTACTTTCCCGACCGCCGTTATACTATGTTCATAGTATAAACAGTTTTTTTTTTAATTGTCAATAGATTGGAATGATATGATTCGATCAGAAGGATCTTTCCATTTTTCATAATATAATTCCATACCATAGAATTTTGGGGTTCATCATTACGATTTCGAAATTGTTCATTCCAATCGCCAATCTATAATTCCAAAAAAGAAAAATAGGATGAGTAATGCGAAAGAAGGATAGGATCCTTTCAGGGAATGATTGGTTTGCTGGAAAAGGCGGGGGGTTAAAAAACTTAATTTCTTTCACTTTTATTCATTGTTAAGATTCGGTAGGTATATCTCTATTTCATCCTAAGCCGGAAAAAACCGATAATCAATCTGAAAATCGGGTAGAAGGATAGGAATAAACAAGTTATTGAAAATTTTTGTATTTTCAATAAGAATTGGTTGAAGGACAGGAAAATAGAAATCCATTTTTCAATGATTCGATAAAATATTTGAATTGGTGGGTACATGTATCAATACTTAATACAATGAATTTCGTTATGATGAGGATGACTTCAATTCGAATTCGAATCGGTTTTGAAATAATTCATTACATTGATATTTATCAAATCTAATATCAATAAACCCTTTTATTAACTCTATTCTATTCACTAGGTAAATCGAATTTTTTGTTCCTTAATGAGTCGCTATGTAGATAATTTATATATATATCTATGTGCATATATTCTAATCTTATCCATATAAGAAGTATACGCAGTAACAAATATATGTACTAGACTCATATTGTCTTATTCCTGAATAAGGAATTGAATCAAGCGGAGCCCTTTTAACTCAGTGGTAGAGTAACGCCATGGTAAGGCGTAAGTCATCGGTTCAAATCCGATAAGGGGCTTTTGTACCTTTTTCATAAAACTCCAGCAGTAGTATTCGATTCGTATTTGAAGGAAGAATAGAGATATTGTTTTTATTTCTAATAAAAAAAAAAACTAAGGAATCGTAGAATTTCATTAGAAAATGGAATTATGAATTTTAATAAGTTATTGTTATCAGTCTAATGAATTCCAATTATAGTAAACTAATTCTAGTTAGAAAGTAGAACATTTTTATTAGTCTCTTTTTTTTAATGAATAATGATATATTCTTTAATTCCCAGATATTGCTATTTTCGATTATTCCAATCAATCAAAAAAAAAATTGGGAAAGATTAAAAAAAAGTAAGTGGACCTAACCCATTGAATCATAACTATATCCACTATTCTGATATTCAAATTCGATAGAGATGAAATTCGAACAGTGGATCTTTTTTTTTTTCATTTTTGTTTTTAATACTTCTTTGGTTTGTACTCCGTAAGAATCTGTCGATATTTACGATTAAATCCTCCTGTTCCTAGAGGTTCTATAGGAAGAATTTGCTATTCCCTTTCTCCACACGGAAGGGCTTGTTCCAAGCTCCAACATACAAGTCATTTTTTTTTTTTTTATTCTTTTTTCGAACACAAGAGAAGATCCATTTACATTTCTATTATTTCTATAAAATATGATACATCTATAGAAAAAGAAATCCATCAAATCATGGCTTCGCGTATCAAATATTTTCTTTTCATATCGATGCATACGATATATTTCCGGCAATTAATGGATGGGAGAAAGAGACTTTCACTTGCAGTCTCTTATTATTAAATTAAATATAAAAAAAAAAAAAAAAATTCAATACAATATTCAATAATCTGACAGATAGATAAAAATCTGGAAAAGTAAATAGAAAAAATATT